GATCCGTTTGCAACCCCTTTGGAAATATTACCTGAATGGTATTTCTTTCCCGTATTTCAAATACTTCGTACAGTGCCCAATAAATTATTGGGTGTTCTTTTAATGGTTTCAGTACCTGCGGGATTATTAACAGTACCCTTTTTAGAGAATGTTAATAAATTCCAAAATCCATTTCGTCGTCCAGTAGCGACAACCATCTTTTTGATTGGTACTGCAGTCGCTCTTTGGTTGGGTATTGGTGCAACATTACCTATTGATAAATCCCTAACTTTAGGTCTTTTTTAATTTGATTTAATTGTGAAATAACACGACGTGTGTATCTAGGGAATAGTCGCTTTCAAGCGAATTCTCCCTAGATACATCTATTCAATTCTGAATTTCTTTCGAATATATGAATTGTGCTAAAGATTCAAAACCTATTTTCATCTTAATGAAAAAAAAAAAGACGAAAAAAAAATCCAATAGATTTAAAACTTCTTTTTTGGTAAATCAATTGCGAAATGTTTTTCTAGAATGACCAATATCTGTTTTATATCTTCTAGGCGCAAATGTTCAATTTTCATGAGATCTTCCGGACTGTTATTCAAAAGGTCCAATAATGTATATATATTGGACCTTTTGAGGCAATTATAGACCCTGGGAGAGAATTCTGATTGGTCAATAAAAATCGATTTCAATGCTATTTTTTTTTTGTTTTTTCTGAGTTTATCGTGAAAGGTAAGAGGGGATAAAGGAACCGTGTGTTGATTGTCCTCTAAAGGTAAGTTTTCTTCTTCCTTATGTAAAAAGGGAATAAATAAATCAATCAAATTCCGGCAGGCTTCATGAAGTGCTTCTTTCGGAGTTAAACTCCCATTTGTCCATATTTCGAGAAAGAGTATCTCTTGTTTTTCATTCCCATTCCCATAAGAATGAATACTATGATTCGCATTTCGAACAGGCATGAATACAGCATCTATAGGATAACTTCCATCTTGAAAGTTATGTGGCATTTTGATAAGATATCCGCGATTTCTCTTGATTTGTAATCCAATACACAAATCAATTGGTTCTGTCAAGCTAGCTATATGTTGTGTATTATCAACGATTTCTACATAAGGTGGTAAGATGATATCTTGAGCAGTTACATATCCTGGACCTCTGACACAAATAGACGCGTCACAAGTTCCATATAGATTACTTCTCAATACAATTTCTTTTAAATTCATTAAAATTTCATGGACCGATTCTTGAATACCCGCTATGGTAGAATATTCATGTGGGACGTTCTCAGATTTTACACGTGTGATACATGTTCCTTCTATTTCTCCAAGTAAAGCTCTTCGCATCGCAATGCCTATTGTGTCGGCTTGACCTTTCATTAGTGGAGACAGAATAAAGCGTCCATAATACAGACGTTTACTGTCTTCTCTTGATTCAACACACTTCCACTGTAGTGTCCGAGTAGATACTGTTACTTTCTCTCGAACCATAGTAATATTATTTGATTTGATTGAATCATTTATTTCTCTTGTTTCTCTTGAAATTTCTTCAATGTTCATTTCTACACACGTCTTTTTTTCGGGGGTCTGCAACCATTATGTGGCATAGGGGTTACATCCCGTACGAAAGTTAATAGTATACCACTTCTACGAATAGCTCGTAATGCTGCGTCTCTTCCGAGACCGGGACCTTTTATCATGACTTCTGCTCGTTGCATACCTTGATCTACTACTGTACGAATAGCATTTGCTGCTGCAGTTTGAGCGGCAAAGGGTGTCCCTCTTCTCGTACCCTTGAATCCACAAGTACCCGCTGAGGACCAAGAAACCACCCGACCCCGTACATCTGTAACCGTGACAATGGTATTATTGAAACTTGCTTGAACATGAATAACCCCCTTTGGTATTCTACGTGCACTCTTACGTGAACCAATACGTCCATTTCTACGTGAACCAATTCTCGGTATAGCTTTTGCCATATTTTATCATCTCATAAATATGAGTCAGAGATATATGGATATATCCATTTCATGTCAAAACAGATTCCTTATTTGTACATCGAGTCCTTTAGTGAGTCTGATTATCCTTGTCTTTGTTTATGTCTCGGGTTGGAACAAATTACTATAATGCGCCCCCGCCTACGGATTAGGCGACATTTTTCACAAATTTTACGAACAGAAGCTCTTATTTTCATATTTGTCATTCCTTATCTTAATTCTGAATCTACTTCTTGGAAGAAAATAAGTTTCTTGAAATTTTTCATCTCGAATCATATTGAATAAAAACCACCTAATCCTTCCAATCCTTGTTGCGGAGTCGATAAATTATACGTCCTCTGGTTGAATCATAACGACTTACTTCAATTTTGACTCTATCTCCTGGCAGTATCCGTATAAAACTACGCCGGATCTTTCCTGAAACATAACCCAGGATCAGATCTTCATTATCTAACCGAACCCGGAACATACCATTGGGAAGCGATTCAGTAATTAAACCTTCATGAATCCATTTTTGTTCTTTCATTCCAGGTAAAGCCTCCTTGAAGTATCAACTAATGGAGGAGGAACGATATTAGACAACTCGTCCCTTTTCTTTTTTTTAGAAATAGGAAGAAGTTTCGGATCCAATTTGGATATTAAAAGGATTACCATATATAACACAAAATTTCTCCGCCGATTCCTTCGAGTCGAGCCTCTCGGTCTGTCATTATACCTCGAGAAGTAGAAAGAATTACAATCCCCATCCCACCTAAAATTCTAGGAATTCGTTGAGAGTTAGAATAGATTCGTAGACCGGGTCGACTGATCCGTTTTAAATTTAAAAAATTTCTATAGAGTCTTTTCCTATTCCTTCTATGCCGCAGGTTTAAAACCAAAAAAGATTTGTTTTTTTCTCGATGTTTTCTAACGTTTTCAATAAAACCTTCTCGGAAAAGTATTTTAACAATATTTTCGGTAATATTAGTAGATGCGATGCGAACCACTCTTTTTCTATCCATATCAGCATTTCGTATAGAGGTTATTATCTCAGCAATAGTGTCCCTACCCATGGTGAACTAAAATTATGGGTGCCCCAAAATTGGATATAATCAACATGTTTTTCTTTTTTTTTTTTTTACTTATTTGTTTTATGAATATGAATTATTAAAGGTATATGCGTGAGACACAATCTACTAATTAATCTAGTTCTTAATCTATTTCTTTCAAATACCCACTATAAACATATCAGTGATCTCATTTTATAATACCTCGGGAGCTAATGAAACTATTTTAGTAAAATTGAATTGTCTCAATTCCCGGGGGATCGCACCAAAAATTCTAGTTCCTTTTGGATTTCCTTCTTGATCAATCACAACTGCAGCATTGTCATCATATCGTATTATCATACCGCTGTCACGTTTAAGTTCTTTACAGGTACGAACAATTACAGCTCTGACTACTTCTGATTTTTCTAGGGGCATATTTGGTACTGCTTCTTTGATCACAGCAACAATAACGTCACCAATATGAGCATATCGACGATTGCTAGCTCCTATGATTCGAATACACATCAATTCTCGAGCCCCGCTGTTATCTGCTACATTTAAATGGGTCTGAGGTTGAATCATATCAATTTTTTAGTCTATTCTTCCAATGCAAAGGATGAAAAAAAAAAGGAATATTTTTTGTCCAAAAAAAGAAACTTTCATCCCCAAGATTCATTTCTGTTGGTTCTACATTTTTATCCTGAAATAATGAATTGAGTTCGTATAGGCATTTTGGATGCTGCTATTGAAATAGCCCTTCTAGCTATATTTTCGGTTACTCCACCCATTTCGTATAGTATTCGACCTGGTTTAACAACAGCTACCCAATATTCAGGGGATCCCTTTCCCGAACCCATACGTGTTTCAGCGGGTCTTACTGTAACCGGTTTGTCTGGAAATATACGGACCCATATTTTTCCACCACGGCGTGCATTTCGTGTCATTGCTCGTCGACCTGCTTCGATTTGTCTAGATGTGATCCAAGCAGGTTCAAGTGCCTGAAGAGCATATTTACCGAAACAAATATGATTACCTCGATAAGATATTCCCTTCATTCTTCCTCTATGTTGTTTACGGAATCTAGTTCTTTTGGGGTTATAGTTGATGGTTGTTTCACAATTCCATCTCTACTACAGAACCGGACGTGAGAGTTTCTTCTCATCCAGCTCCTCACGAATAAAAGGATTAAAAACATTTAATTGAAATGATTAACATTTTTTGTAAAAAATCGTTTTTTTTTAGAACGTTCTAAAAAATCTTTATTTTGTTTTGTCCTTTATCCAAGTTTAGCAACTAAAAAAAAAAGTTTTCGCGGGCGAATATTTACTCTTTCAATCTCTATTTCATTTGTAGGGCTCGTTCGTGACTTCTCCCAATAGATGAATTAATCTCCGGTTCATTTCGCCATCCCGATTAGTGAATCATTAAGATTCATTTTTTCAATAAAATCTTTTGCATGCACAGGTTCCATCGTTCCCATCGCTTCGTACTTAATGATTAGGTCCGAATTCTACAATGGAGCTCATAATCCAATTTGTTCCTGAGTCAATCTTCTTAGTCTTTATTGGCTCCAAGCTCTTTATTTTTTTCTTGATTTATTTAATATTTAATTATGGATGAATCAATTAGTATTGATGCTTTATTACACTGTCTTTTATGAGATGACTCGTAGACCTTACATATTGGAATTCTATATCATTGATATTCTTTTTCTCTCTTTCTCTCATCCTTCCATTTATCCACACCTTTACTTCTTTCATTTTGTTTTACAACTTCTAATTAAAGTTTATGCAAAAAAAAATTTCAGTTGCTACAAAGATATGACTGATTTATCATATCTTGACTGGTTCTTTATATCCAGATAATACGAAGTGATGAGTTGGTTATTAGTTCATACTATGGGGCTGATCCTTTTTTAATCCTAACCCTAAAAAACCAACGAGTCACACACTAAGCATAGCAATTATATCAAATGGTCAATTGAATTTTTATTC